TGGGTTTTGGAGACCCACGTTCTACCAAACTGAACTAAGAGCGTTTTCTTATCACAATAGATAAGACTGTAAAGAAAAGGATTCTTTTTGTAACTCCAACACATCTTGTATGCATATACTATCATATATAGTATCATAAAATGAAAAATTATGTATATCCAATTTTAATCGATCTCAATTGATTCTTCGTTACTGCTCAGAGGAGAAGTAATAGGTAGGGATGACAGGATTTGAACCCGTGACATTTTGTACCCAAAACAAACGCGCTACCAAGCTGCGCTACATCCCTTTCAATTGGTCTACAATGTCATTGTAGAGAATACCTGTCTTGTTTTCCACATCCTTATTTCCTCCATTGATATACACAATTTTTCTTCCCATTTCTTCTTTTTTTTTTTATCATATTAACATATTATATATTAACATATAATAATAAAAGACTTATATACATATAAAATATGATATACATATAAAATATGAAACCCACCCTAAAAATGAAATAAAAAATAAATGAATATTTTTCGGGAATGCTCAGGAGTAAAAAAACTTCTTTTTCTGTTTTAAGAAAAATAAGATCTTATCTAGCGAATCTTCAATTTGAATTGGGAATTCTGTGTACAAATACAAGTGGTCCATATGATATGTATTACCATTATGTATTACAATAAATAAGGAGGATTTTAAATGCGAGATCTAAAAACATATCTTTCCACGGCACCGGTACTAAGTACTCTATGGTTCGGGTCCTTAGCAGGTCTATTGATAGAGATTAATCGTTTATTCCCGGATGCGTTGACATTCCCTTTTTTTAATTAAATTAACATGAGAAGGGGTGAAGAATATTAGAGATATAATCAAATATCTGTGACTAATTCCTTTCCCCCTCCTCTTTTTTTCTCTTTTTTAGAATTTTATAAGGGAGGAGGAGTAAGAGAAAGAATAAAATCAGACTCGAATTAAATTAAGAATAGAGGGAAAACGTAAATGTAAATGTTGGTCTAGTGCAAGAGTCTCATACAAGATCCTTAAATTAAATACTGTACTGCGATTAGAAATATAGTTATAAAATAAAATATAGTTATAGTTAGAAATCATTGTATTACTTATTATTCACTATTACTCTATTGATTACAACGAAATCTTTCATATCATACCATAATTGGATTTTGAGTTAGCAACTTCTATTTTTTTTCGTTACTTTCTTCGGATCGAAAATAGAAGACTTGAATGAATAAAAAAAAAAACAAAGGAGGTTCATGGCCAAGAGTAAAGATGCCCGAATAAGGGTTCTTTTGGAATGTACTAGTTGTGTACGAGACAGTGTTAATAAGGAATCAACAGGCATTTCCAGATATATTACTGAAAAAAATCGACACAATACGCCCGGTCGATTGGAATTGCGAAAATTCTGTCCCTATTGTTATAAACATACGATTCATGGGGAGATAAAAAAATAGATCGAACCGAGGAGGGCCCGTGTGTCACCCTTTCAAGGAACAGTAAAAAGTAAAAATAATATAGATAATATACGAAAATAATATAGTATATATATAACATATATATATATAACATATATTTAAATAGAATATATTTAAATAGAAATAAACCAAATCCTATTTCTGAATTCTAATTCATTTTTGATCCGAACGAAATAGGATTTTCGGGATAAGGAATAAACAAACCATGGATAAATCCAAGCGACCTTTTCTTAAATCCAAGCGATCTTTTCGTAGGCGTTTGCCCCCGATCCAATCGGGGGATCGAATTGATTATAGAAACATGAGTTTAATTAGTCGATTTATTAGTGAACAAGGAAAAATATTATCTAGACGAGTGAATAGATTGACTTTGAAACAACAACGATTAATTACTATTGCTATAAAACAAGCTCGTATTTTATCTTCGTTACCTTTTCTTAATAATGAGAAACAATTTGAAAGAACCGAGTCGACCGCTAGAACTACTGGTCTTAGAACCAGAAATAAATAGGCTTACTCTTCAATTGAATTAAAATTCCAATTCGAACTCAAACGCGGATTTGATGTTTTGTTCGAAAAATCTAAGAATCCATATTTGATTGTTGTGTTGTAAGAAACAAAAATAATCGGGGAAGAAGAAGAAATCTTTTTTTTTTATTGAACATATTCCTTCATTTTGACGACTTTATCATATTTTATCAGACTAATTTATAATCTACCGTCCCGGAGTTCATTCTCCGGGGAACTCCATTTATTTAAATCATTAAATCATTCCGGTGAATTCTTTACAATCTCTTTATTTTATGATCTCATTGGAAATCATATAAAGACAATTCCTATTGGATATAGCTATTTGTGCAAGTATTTTACGATTAAGAAGTAACTGCCTCTTGTACAGATCGTGTATTAATCTACTATAACTATAGGATGCCCCATTCTCGTGAATTACTGCATTTATCCGAGTAATCCACAAACGACGAAAATCTCTCTTTTGCCGATCTCTATCTCGATGAGTCGAAACCAAAGCTCTGATTTTCTGTTGAGTAATAGTTCGAGTAAGTCTTGAATGGGCTCCTCGAAAGCTTGATGTAAATAAACGAATTTTTGTTCTACGTCTACGAGCTATATATCCTCGTCTAGTTCTGGTCATTGAATAAATGAAACTTTGATGAATAACTAATTGATTTCCTTTCTTTCAGTTATCCTTGTACCCTTTCCTGGTCTATTAATAACAAAGCGGATTCTTCCAATGTATAAAATAAAAATTCCAATGGCTTTTGCTACTATAACCTTCCCGACCACGATTTTTTTTTTCTTTTTTCTATGCATTTCACCTCGAAATAAGAAATTGTATTGATACTAGGTATCAAAAACATAGTAAATTAAATAAAAAAGTAGTCAATTTGAAATTAAATGGATAAAGAAATTGTGGGTTCCATCGTTTCTATGGTTACTTCTTAAACGGTGAGGTCCTTTCTATACACCGGAGCTCCTTCCTTCATTTAATAAATCTTATTGGTAACTTGTACAGTTCACACTCTTTGGCTCTACCCCTGAATTATCCAGTAATAGGTCTTTCACAATGAGATCCACCTATACAGTAACGGTATTTAATTATGAAGGTTAGCTAAGTAGCTGACCCTGTTAGTCCGTTCTTGCAAGAGTGGGAGCCTAATCTTAATCTTTCTGCTGATTTTCCCCGCTTAATGGATAACCCTTTTGCCAATGGGGAATGGCTTATCATCTTAAATTTAGGTGATTGTATTTGCACCGACGGAAACCATAAATTTCATACACAATACAAAATAGGGGAATATGATAGATCTTTTTATTTTTTTTAGTTTAGATAGTGAATGGAGTTCTTCCATTCTATTCTATTCACTGGTACTGATCATTGATACTGGAAAAGTTGTTTTTCGTCCCAGTCCATGATCTGAACGAGTCGCACATACACCCTAGTACATGTTCCTCGGCGCTGAGGACACCCCCGAAGAGCGGGGGATTTCGTGACATTTCTGATTGGCTGTCTTGTGTTTCTAATAAGTTGTTTAATAGTTGGCATGCTGAATCATATACATAATGGACTGGTTTAGATCGATCCTAACCGGATGGATTATGAATTACCCCCATTTTCTTTAATTTAATGAAAATGAAACCCGGTAAGAAGATCTCAAATCACGGATTTGCACGAAATCCTTTCTTTTTTCATTGAACCGCTACAAGATCAACAATTCCATGAGTTTGGGCTTCTGTTGCTGACATAAAAACATCCCTTTCCAGGTCTTCGGATACAACCCATAAGGGTTTGCCCGTTCTTTGTACATAAACCTTTGTGATGGTTTCGCGCAGTTTCAGTAGTTCTTCCGCTTCCATGACAAATTCTCCCGCTTGTGCCTCATAAAAAGCGGCAGCCGGTTGATGGATCATTACCCTGATGATATAACATAATAAATGATTTCTCTATCTCGTATGATGAGTCGAAGAGAAGCGATAAAGAATAACAAGAAAAAAAAAAAGATAGAATTGAACAACCGTACAGGCATCTTTTGCGAATTGCATACGGCTCTACAATGGAATTTACTTTTACTGCCATCGAAAAATGTAGGATCTATCAGATCCAGATCGGTAAATGATCCAATTACCACCCTTCCTTTCGGAGGAGTTAAAAAATACTATGATGGCTCCGTTACGTTATATATTTATTTCCTCTATGATTCAGCAATCCCAAAGTTTCTTTTTGATGCGATGAAATAAAGTAAGAAACAAATAAGATTATTTTTTATTTTCGTACCCTTTCATAACATAAAGATTGTTAAGAGCCTTCCGGTGTGAAAACAAAAAGTTTGTGACGCTGAAACGGATTCCCGATAGATAAGATAAAATCGGAAATACCCTTTATCTCATACTCCTCTTTCGATACATAATCTAATGTTTTGAAAAAAAAAAACAATAAAGAATTTTCTCATATCGAATTCGAAGTGCCATGCTATTATTACTTAATATTCATATTTCATATGGCGAAGGCATAGTCTGCTTTTTTCTATCAAATAAAAAACTCATTGGCGCCAAGCGTGAGGGAATGCTAGACGTTTGGTAATTGTTCCTCCGACCAGGATAAAAGATCCCATTGAAGCGGCTAATCCCAGGCATATTGTATGTACCTCTGGTGGCACAAATTGCATAGTATCATAAATAGCTATTCCGGGTAGTACCCATCCGCCAGGAGAATTTATAAAAAAATACAGATCTTTGTTTTCATCCTCTATACTAAGATATATCATAAGACCAATAAGTTGATTCGAGATCTCGCTCTCAACCTCTTGGCCTAAAAAAAGTAATCTTTCTCGATAAAGTCGGTTGATTAGGATAAAATTGTATCCCTCAGGAACCGTACATGCACCTTTTGATGCATACGGTTCAAAAAAAATCGCGAAAAAAAAAAAGAATCAATGTGTAGATTCCAGCCTCTTATTTATTTTTCATAGCAAGCTCTTTCTAAAATGAGGGGGCTTTTTCTTCCAT